GGTTCACAAGCGGCTGAATATTTATTCCAAAAGGGTTTATTTGACCCAATCGTACCACGTAATCTTTTAAAAGGTGTTCTGAGTGAGTTATTTCAACTCCACGCTTTCTTTCCCTTGAAAAAAAGAAACAAGTAGAATGTTAGGTTCAATTCGTTTATTGGAATTAAGATGAAAATATGAAAAATTCAGTTTTCGTTGGTGACATAAGATCCAATTGTCGAGCCAATCCAGAGAAAATAACAAGTTTCGTAATTTTTTGTGATATCCTTGTTTAGTCATATTAATGATTAGTAATCAGAAAGCCAGCCTCTATTAACAAACAAGACAAAAGTGCGACTTTTGCCTTTCGTGAATTTCGGGAAAGGCAAAAATATGCATCCTCTCCTTATACTTATGTATATAGTATATATAGAAAAAGTTGTCTCTCTATAGAGGCTGGCATCCTTCTGTAATTTACTGAGAATCCTCATTCTTACTAAGAACCCCCGTTGGATCATTCATATAGTTTATGTAGAAAGCTAAAAATAAAGAAGCCCATTTAGTTAGTTCTATCCTCTTTGCACTTATTCTATACTCAATTATTATATATATATTCACTTATATTAGATAGAGTTTAATTTTTTATAAATAAAATTATTCTAAAATACCTTATATAACAGTTATAACAATATATAACAGGTACAAATATTAAATCGAGGTATCCATTCTATGACAACTCTCAACTTACCCTCTGTTTTGGTGCCCTTAGTGGGCCTAGTTTTTCCGGCAATGGCAATGGCTTCTTTATTTCTTCATATTCAAAAAAACAAGATTTTTTAGATCCGATGGGATGAAATCTCATTTCTTTTTTTTTTTTCAAGACTTAGATTTCGCTCATAACACGGATATCTATTTAGTATAATATCATATTAAGGTTAAGGCGTGCCTTCCCGCCTAAGACTCCTAAAAATTCACATTAGAATAAGGCTAGTTGATGAGAGTTCCTTCGGAAACAAAAAGAGTAAAGTCAAATTTATTTTGTTTATTCTTTCACTTCCAATAAAATACAACTGGATCTACTATGAGTTGGCGATCAGAACATATATGGATAGAACTTATAACAGGATCTCGAAAAATAAGTAATTTCGGTTGGGCCTGTATCCTTTTTTTAGGTTCCGTAGGATTTTTATTGGTTGGAACTTCCAGTTATCTTGGTAGGAATTTGATATCTTTATTTCCATATCAGCAAATCTCTTTTTTTCCACAAGGGATCGTGATGTCTTTCTATGGGATCGCGGGTCTCTTTATTAGTTCCTATTTGTGGTGCACAATTGCTTGGAATGTGGGGAGTGGTTATGATCGATTCGATAGAAAGGCGGGAATAGTATGTATTTTTCGTTGGGGATTTCCTGGAAAGAATCGTCGCATTTTCCTCCGATTCCTTATGAAAGATATTCAGTCTATAAGAATAGAAGTTAAAGAAGGTATTTATGCCCGGCGTGTTCTTTATATGGAAATACGCGGCCAGGGGGACATTCCTTTGACTCGTACTGATGAGAATTTGGCTCCACGTGAAATTGAACAAAAAGCTGCGGAATTGGCCTATTTCTTACGCGTACCAATTGAAATTTTTTGAAAAATAAACGAATCTCATCAAAAGGAAAAAGCTTTTGAATCCTCTTTTTTATAATATAAGAGCACTCATTGTAGCCAAACCGGATCATTATATATAACAGCCATAAAAAAAAGGCTTTGTCCGCAAAAAAATTTTATACGTAGTATGGAAAATCCGCGTAACTTAATTAAGTACCAAAAAAAGTAACAAATAACCAGAATTCTTTCTTGTTTTACCATGTTTTTTCATAATTTTTTTTTTACTAGTCTTGGGCTCGGGGGGTTTATTTCGTGTTGAAATAGGATTGGCTAATTTGAATTCCCCCGTTCGGGTATCCATCGTAAGGGGGAAAATTTCACTACTTAAGATTAAGTAAGATATTTGAAAAATGGAATATTTCTTTATTCCAATTCGAAACGGCCTGATTCTATTGCTGTACTCTTTGTAGGGTCAGGGGCTAAACACAGAATCACAAAAAAGGGGGATTCATATCTTGTAATAGAACTCACGCTTGATCTAACGAGTAGATCACATAGAATTGATGAATAGGGGCGGTTCATTAATAATTCAAAGATGAAAAAAATGTCAAAAAAGAAAGAATTGACTCCCCTTATATATCTTGCATCTATAGTATTTTTGCCCTGGTTGATCTCTCTTTTATTTCAAAAAAGTATGGAATCTTGGATTACAAATTGGTGGAATACTAGGAAATATGAAAATTTTTTGAATCATATTCAAGAAAAGAGTATTCTAGAAAAATTCATAGAATTAAAGGAACTTTTCTTGTTGGAAGAAATGATAAAGGAATTCTCGGAGACACATCCTCAAAAATGGAGTATAGGGATACAAAAAGAAACAATCCAATTGATCACGATGCATAAGGAGAATCATATTCATACAATTTTACACTTCTCGACAAATCTAACCTATTTTGTTATTCTAAGTGGTTATTCTCTTCTGGGTAATAAAGAACTTATTCTTTTTAACTCTTGGGTTCAGGAATTCTTATATAACTTAAGTGATACAATCAAAGCTTTTTCTATTCTTTTATTAACCGATTTATGTATCGGATTCCATTCACCCCACGGTTGGGAACTTCTGCTTAGCTTTGTGTACAAAGATTTTGGGTTTGCTTATAATGATCAAATTATATCTGGTCTTGTTTCCACTTTCCCAGTCATTATAGATACAATTTTCAAATATTGGATTTTCCGGTATTTAAATCGTATATCTCCTTCACTTGTAGTGATTTATCATTCAATGAATGACTGAAAAACGGTCCGCTGTAATCTTAACCCAATTCTAATGTTTGTTACTGTCTAACATAGGAAAAGCGCATTCAAAAGAATACTTACTAGTTCTAGGTAGGGGTAGCGGGATTTTCTTATATTGCAGTTAAATGAGTGTAGTAAAGAGCATAATCGTGGATAGGGAACTATACTAGCGACCTACCTAATTTATTGTAGAAATTTTAGGGATCAATAATTGGACCATGCAAACTAGAACTACCCTTTCTTGGATAAAGGAACAGATTACTCGATCTATTGCCGTATCCCTCGTGATATACATAATAACTCGGACATACATTTCAAATGCATATCCCATTTTTGCACAACAGGGTTATGAAAATCCACGAGAAGCAACTGGGCGTATTGTATGTGCCAATTGCCATTTAGCTAATAAGCCCGTGGATATTGAGGTTCCACAAGCGGTACTTCCTGATACTGTATTTGAGGCAGTTGTTCGAATTCCTTATGATATCCAAGTGAAACAAGTTCTTGCTAATGGGAAAAAGGGTGGTTTGAATGTCGGGGCTGTTCTGATTTTACCTGAAGGGTTTGAATTAGCTCCCCCTGATCGTATTTCGCCCGAGATGAAAGAAAAGATAGGAAATCTGTCTTTTCAGAGTTATCGACCTACTAAAAAAAATATTCTTGTGATAGGTCCTGTTCCGGGTCAGAAATATAGTGAAATTACCTTTCCTATTCTTTCTCCCGACCCTGCAACTAATAAAGATGCTCACTTCTTAAAATATCCCATCTATGTAGGTGGAAACAGAGGGAGAGGGCAGATTTATCCGGACGGGAGCAAGAGTAATAATACGGTTTATAATGCTACAGCAGCAGGTATAGTAACTAAAATTATCCGAAAGGAAAAAGGGGGATATGAAATAACTATAGGGGATACATCAGACGGGCGCCAAGTGGTTGATATTATTCCTCCAGGACCAGAACTTCTTGTTTCAGAGAATGAATCTATCAAACTTGATCAACCATTAACAAGTAATCCAAATGTGGGGGGATTTGGTCAGGGAGATGCAGAAATAGTACTTCAAGATCCATTACGTGTTCAAGGACTTTTGTTCTTCTTGGCATCTGTTATTTTGGCACAAATCTTTTTGGTTCTTAAAAAGAAACAGTTTGAGAAAGTTCAATTGTCCGAAATGAATTTCTAGGTGCGTGAATTTCTCAACATCAAGTTCGTGGAAAAAGGACAAAATTCTTGTTGGAAATGAGGTTATATATAATAAAAAAAGAATCCAAAGTCTTTTGTTTAGATTCTTTTTTCTACTAGTGGTCAGTAATTACTTGTACACAGCACTGGTGATAGTATGTATATTGTAAATAAAAGTTTTTCCATTTAGCGTTTCTTTCTTTGTTTCCAAATTGTAGTGGTGTGATCCGTCATATTAAAATATGTATCACCCGTTTTCTTTATTTATTCAAATAGAAAAATTAACTAGATACTAAACATAAAAAAAGCGGAGAATAGAAAAGGAAGACTAAATGAGGGGAACACATTTTATTAGGAAGGATTAGTCGTTTTCCTAGTCTTCGACACAAGAAAAGAATTTTATACGTCCCTTTCTTGTGTCGAAATAATAATTAGGATTGATTCTGCTCGTTAAAGAGTTTTATGTTTCGTTTCGGTTTTTTTATAAGTTTATCATAATATTTTTTTACGCACAACAAATCGCGGACAAACAAAAAAATGAAAAAAAAAAAATTGTGTAAAATCTTAAAATAATAAAAGAAATAGGGCGGGTTTTTTCAATTTTAATATATCAACTAAAGGGTTTATATAATATCTGATCGACAGAAATCCAGCAAATTAATAAATCGCCTCTTCTTCTAACTTTCTTTGCAAGTCTCAATGGGTACTATAATATATTAATATATAATAATATATAATATATATGAAAAATTCCTGTTAGGAAGCAATCAATAAAGGTCATAAAAAGAAAAGTATAAAAAAATATTTTATGAAACTTCAAAAAGTAAAGTTGATCTGTTTTGTTATTTATATCAAATCAATAAAATATTATGAAAGCATGTAAGAACTCAAGGGCACCTTCCCTTGAGTTCTTACATGCTTTCATATCTACAACTCAGTTCATCCGATTACT